CTTTTCTTAAATCCAAGCGATCTTTTCGTAAGCGTTTGCCCCCGATCCAATCGGGGGATCGAATTGATTATAAAAACATGAGTTTAATTAGTCGATTTATTAGTGAACAGGGAAAAATATTATCTAGACGAGTAAATAGATTGACCTTGAAACAACAACGATTAATTACTATTGCTATAAAACAAGCTCGTATTTTATCTTTGTTACCTTTTCTTAATAATGAGAAACAATTTGAAAGAACCGAGTCGACCACTAGAACTCCTAGTCTTAGAGCCAGAAAAAGATAGGTTTACTCTTTATTCACTTGAATTCAAACCCCCATCCGAACTCAAACGCGGATTGAGATTTTGTTGGAAAAATCCAAGAATCCGGATTGAATTCTCGTGTCGTAAGAAAAAAAAGAATAATATGGGAAGAAGAAATTTTTTTATTGAACGTGTTGATTCATATTTATTTTGACTACTTTCTCATATTTTATCATATTCTATTCATTTTTATTCGACCTTCCCGGAGTTCATTCTCCGGGCAACTCCGTTTAACCGGTGGATTCCTTCCAACTTACTTCTTTTATGATCTCATTGGAAATCATATAAAGACAATTCCTATTTGATATAGCTATTTGTGCAAGTATTTTACGATTAAGAAGCAACTGTCTCTTGTACAGATCATTTATTAATCTACTATAACTATAGCATACCCCCCTTTCGCGAATTGCTGCATTTATTCGAGTGATCCACAAACGACGAAAATTGATTTTTTGCCTATCCCTATCCCGATGAGCCGAAACCAAAGCTCTTATTTTTTGTTGAGTAATAGTTCGAGTAAGTCTTGAATGAGCCCCCCGAAAGCTTGATGCAAATAAACGAATTTTTGTTCTACGTCTCCGAGCGATATATCCCCGTCTAATTCTGGTCATTGAATAAATGAAACTTTAACGAATAACTAATAGGTTTCCTTTCTTTCAGTTATTCTTTTGCCCCTTTCCTAGTATATTAATAACAAAACGGATTTTTCCAATGTATAAACTAAAAATTCCAATGGCTTTGGCTACTATAACCTTCCCAACCACAATTTTTTTTTCTAGGCATTTCACCTCGAAATACGAAATTGTACTATACTAGGTATTAAAAAAGAAAAGTAATGATAAAGAAATAGTGGATTCCATCGTTTATATGGTTACTTCTTAAACGGTGAGGTCTTCTCTATACACCGGAGCCTTTACTTCATTTAATCAATGTTATTGCTAACTTGTATAGTTCACATTCTTCGGCTCTACCCATGAATTATCCAGTAATAGGTCTTTCACAACGAGTTCTACCTATACAGTAACGGTATTTAATTATGAAGGTTGGCTGGGTAGCTGACCCTGTTAGTCCGTTCTTGCAAGAGGGGTCTATGTTAACTAAGATTTCCTCCGCTTAATGGATAACCGTTTGCTACCAATGGAGAATTGCTTCTCATCTTGAATTGAGGTGAGTGGATTTACACCAACAGAAACCATAAATTTCATACACAATAAAAGGGATATCATCGATTTTTAGATAGGAAATGTAGTTCGTTTTTCCGTTCTATCCTATTTGATCATTGATATTCGAACATTGTTCTCTTTCCTTTGTTCTAGTTCATGATCTGAACGAGTCGCACATACACCCTAGTACATGTTCCTCGACGCTGAGGGCATCCCCGAAGCGCGGGGGATTTTGTGACATTTCTAATGGGCTGTCTTGTATTTCTAATAAGTTGTTTAATCGTTGGCATGTTGAATCATATACATAATGGGCTGGTTTAGATCGATCCTAACCGGATGATTATGAATTACTTTTGTTCAATAGAATAATAAATCAAAGTCATAGAATATTAATATTAAACTCGGCAGGGTGAATTTCAGAATTTACGTGAAATCCAGGCTATTGTCATTCAACCGCTACAAGATCAACAATTCCATAAGCTTGGGCCTCTGTTGCTGACATAAAAACATCTCTTTCCATGTCTTCGGATACAACCCATAAGGGTTTGCCCGTTCTTTGTACATAAACCCTTGTCAGGGTTTCACGTAGTTTCAGCAGTTCTCCCACTTCCAGGATGAATTCTCCCGTTGCTACTTCAGAAAAAGAACCAGCAGGTTGATGGATCATTACCCTGATGATATAAGATAATAAAAGGTTTCTCTATTTTTCATGATGAGGGGAAGATACAAAGAAAGATAAAAGAATAACAAGAAAAAAAGATAGAATCGAACAACCGTACGGGCATTGCATTGCATACGGCTCTACAATAAAATTGACCCTTACCTTCCATCAAATAAAGAAAAAAATAGGATCGATCAGACTCCGATCGGTAAATGATCAACTTACCACCCTTCCTTTCGGAGGAATTCAAAAATACTATGATGGCTCCGTTGCTTTCTATATTTATTATATTTTTTTGTCTGTGATTTGTCTGTCATTCAGCAATCCCAAAGTTGCTTTTTTATTTGATCAAATAAACTAAGGAAAAAAGA